ACCAGCAGAGGCCCAGGAAACCACCCGACCCCGTACATCTGTAACTGTGACAATGGTATTATTGAAACTTGCTTGAACATGAATAACTCCCTTTGGTATTCGACGTGCACTCTTACGTGAACCAATACGTACATTTCTACGTGAACCAGTTCTCGGTATAGCTTTTGCCATATTGTATCATCTCATAAATATGAGTCAGAAATATATGGATATATCCATTTCATGTCAAAACAGATTCCTTATTTGTACATTGAGTCCTTTAGCGAGTCTGATTATCCTTGTCTTTGTTTATGTCTCGGGTTGGAACAAATTACTATAATGCGCCCCCGCCTACGGATTAGGCGACATTTTTCACAAATTTTACGAACGGAAGCTCTTATTTTCATATTTGTCATTCCTTATCTTAATTCTGAATCTACTTCTTGGTAGAAAATAAGTTTCTTGGAATTTTTCATCTCGAATCGTATTGAATAAAAACGCCCTAATCTTTCGAATCCTTGTTTCGGAGTCGATAAATTATACGTCCTCTGGTTGAATCATAACGACTTACTTCAATTTTGACTTTATCTCCTGGCAGTATCCGTATAAAACTACGTCGGATCTTTCCTGAAACATAACCTAGAATCAGATCTTCATTATCTAACCGAACCCGGAACATGCCATTGGGAAGCGATTCAGTAATTAAACCTTCATGGATCCATTTTTGTTCTTTCATTTTAGGTAAAGCCCCCTTGAAGTATCAACTAATGGAGGAAAAACGATATTAGACAACTCACCCTCTTTCTTTTTTTTTTTACAAATAGGAAGAGGTTTCGGATTCCATTTGGATATTAAAAGGATTACCATATATAACACAAAATTTCTCCGCCGATTCCTTCTAGTCGAGCCTCCCGGTCTGTCATTATACCTCGAGAAGTAGAAAGAATTACAATCCCCATCCCACCTAAAATTCTAGGAATTCGTTGAGAGTTAGAATAGATTCGTAGACCGGGTCTACTGATCCGTTTTAAATTTAAAAAATTTCTATAGGGTCTTTTCCCATTCCTTCTATGTCGAAGGGTTAAAACCAAAAAAGAGTTGTTTTTTTCTCGATGTTTTCTGACGTTTTCGAGAAAACCTTCTCGGAAAAGTATTTTAACAATATTTTCGGTAATATTAGTAGATGCTATGCGAACAACTCTTTTTCTATCCCTATCAGCATTTCGTATAGAAGTTATTATCTCAGAAATAGTGTCTCTACCCATGTATTGGTGCCTCAAAATTGGATATAATCAACATGTTTTTTCTTTTTTTTTTCTATTGGTTTATGAATAGGAATTTTTTAAGGTATATGCGTGAGACACAATCTACGAATTAATCTCGTTCTTAATCTAGTTCTTTCAAATACCCAAAAGATATCATGATCTCATTTTATTTTATAATACCTCGGGAGCTAATGAAACTATTTTAGTAAAATTTAATTGTCTCAATTCCCGGGGGATTGCACCAAAAATTCGAGTTCCTTTTGGATTTCCTTCTTGATCAATCACAACTGCAGCATTGTCATCATATCGTATTATCATACCGTTGTCACGTTTAAGTTCTTTACAGGTACGAACAATTACAGCTCTAACTACTTCTGATTTTTCTAGGGGCATATTGGGTACTGCTTCTTTGATCACAGCAACAATAACGTCACCAATATGAGCATATCGACGATTACTAGCTCCTATGATTCTAATACACATCAATTCTCGAGCCCCGCTGTTATCCGCTACATTTAAATGGGTCTGAGGTTGAATCATATCAAATTTTGAGTCTATTCTTCCAATGCAAAGGATGAAGAAAATAAAAGAAATATTGTTTGTCCAAAAAAAGAAACCTGCGTTTTTGTTTCATCCCCAAAATTCATTTCTATCAGTTCTACATTTTTATCCCGAAATAATAAATTGAGTTCGTATAGGCATTTTGGATGCTGCTATTAAAATAGCCCTTCTAGCTATATTTTCGGTTACTCCACCCATTTCATATAGTATTCGCCCCGGTTTAACAACAGCTACCCAATATTCAGGGGATCCTTTCCCCGAACCCATACGTGTTTCGGCCGGTCTTACTGTAACTGGTTTGTCTGGAAATATACGGACCCATATTTTTCCACCACGGCGTGCATTTCGTGTCATTGCTCGTCGACCTGCTTCAATTTGTCTAGATGTGATCCAAGCAGGTTCGAGTGCCTGAAGAGCATATTTACCGAAACAAATATGATTACCTCGATAAGATATTCCCTTCATTCTTCCTCTATGTTGTTTACGGAATCTAGTTCTTTTGGGGTTATAGTTGATGGTTGTTTCAGAATTCCATCTCTACTACAGAACTGGACGTGAGAGTTTCTTCTCATCCAGCTCCTCGCGACTAAAAGATTCAAAATTGAATTTTAATTAATTTGAATATTGAATAAATATTAGAACATTTTTATAAAAAAAATTTATAAATAATAGTTTTTTCTAACGTACTAATAAAT